TACAAAAAAATTTATCAAATTTACCTTTTAGTCAAAATAAGCATAAACAGAAAGAAAAATCTTTCAATTTATAAGTATTTCTAATTCGTTGAAAATTTTGTAGTTAGAATCCGGTCACAAGGTCTGCATATTAAGGATGAATCATAGTTCAATTCTGGATCTAGTTCAGAATATTCCGTGCTCCAGATACTAGGATGAGTATCCGACGGGGTAGAACCGTCTTTAGAAGGATAAGATGACAGACTCATTCTCTGTATTATCAATAGGATCACTTATAACAAGTCACACACTCATATTCCGGAAATACAGAAAGAAATTCCGCGATCGAACTACCAACGGGGTTCTAAAAAAAACCTGAAATTTAATTTTGTATTGAAAAACTCGAACTAAAAAGTTCTTGTGGGTTTAATTCATTGAAATTCCATCCAGTAAAACAGAAGAATTATAAATCTCCAAAATAATAGATAGGAATACGGCAAATAAAGCCATTGCGATACCCATCAAAGGGGTAGTTCCCCACCCAGGAGCTACTTTACCATATTCCGAATTCAACGGTTTCAATAAAGACCCTACTGTAGTTTGTCTTGGACGAGATCTAGAACTACTATCAACGGTTTGTGTAGCCATAAATCCGATTTTTTTTGAGATCTGTTGACTTTGTATACCATTCCCCTGTAAATAAAGGATCTTATCAGAGATCCGTTGCGGTCTCGAATTCATATAAGAATGGAAACAGCAACCCTAGTCGCAATCTTTATATCTGGTTTACTTGTAAGTTTTACCGGGTATGCCTTATATACCGCTTTTGGGCAACCCTCTCAACAACTAAGAGATCCGTTCGAGGAACACGGGGACTAGTCGAAGTAATGAGCCTCCCAATATTGAATGCATATTGGGAGGCTCATTACGTCAACGGAGATAATGAAAAATCATTTCTTAGTTGGAACTTTAGGCGGTTCTCGAAAAAAGATTGCGAAAAAAATAATCCCTAGAGTCGAGACTAATAGAAATGTATAAACCAATGCTTCCATAGATTTGATTGTGGTTTACAATTATAGCTTCCATACCTGTTTAGTGGGGATTATTTCATTATTTCACTGATAAAGAATGAGTAAAAACTGATTAAATCAAGATTTCTCTGATCCCTAATGCCAAATCACAAAAAGAAAGACGAAAAATACTAAAGCAATCTTGTATCAGACTGCTTGTCTTCTTGTAGTAGGATCCCCTAGTTTTTGGAATGCTCCAAATTCGACTTGAGAATCTAAATCTGGATCGATACCAGCAAAGACATCTCGGAACAAGGTTCTAGCCCCATGCCAAATATGTCCGAAGAAGAAGAGCAGGGCAAAGGAAGCATGTCCAAAAGTAAACCAACCCCTTGGGCTACTACGAAAAACACCATCCGATTTCAAAGTAGCACGATCTAATTCAAAAATTTCACCCAATTGAGCACGTCTAGCATATTTTTTCACAGTAGCAGGATCACTATAACTGACTCCATTGAGTTCGCCACCATAGAATTCAACAGTTACCCCTACCTGTTCAACGCTATATTTCGACTCTGCTCTTCTAAAAGGAACATCGGCTCTAACAATTCCATCTCCGTCTATCAAAACGACTGGAAATGTTTCAAAAAAGGTAGGCATACGACGTACAAATAGCTCACGCCCTTCTTTATCTCTAAATATTGGGTGTCCTAACCATCCAACAGCTATTCCATCCCCATTGTCCATTGAACCTGCCCTGAATAATCCTCCCTTTGCCGGATTATTGCCAATGTAATCATAAAAGGCTAATTTCTCAGGAATTTTCGACCAAGCTTCTGCTAAGCTTTGATTTTCGGCCAGCCCGGCACTAACTCTTCGATATATTTCTTGCTGAAAGTATCCCTGATCCCATTGATAACGAGTGGGACCAAATAATTCGATCGGAGTAGTTGCTGAACCATACCACATAGTTCCGGCAACTACAAAAGCTGCAAAAAAGACAGCAGCGATACTGCTGGAAAGTACGGTTTCAATATTACCCATACGTAACCCTTTGTATAGACGTTGGGGCGGGCGGACACTAAGATGGAATAATCCCGCTAATATACCCAATGTCCCTGCTGCAATATGATGAGAAGCTATTCCCCCTGGAACAAAAGGATCAAAACCTTCTACGCCCCATGCGGGATTTACTGACTGGACTTTTCCGGTTAGTCCATAAGGATCAGACACCCATATTCCAGGACCGTACAAGCCTGTTACATGAAATGCGCCAAAACCAAAACAAGCCACCCCGGAAAGAAATAAATGAATTCCAAAAATCTTAGGCAAATCTAATGAAGGTTTTCCTGTACGTTCATCAGAAAAAATTTCTAGATCCCAATAGACCCAATGCCAAATAGCTGCCAAAAAGCACAAGCCAGAAAACCCAATATGTGCCCCGGCCACACCTTCATAACTCCAAATACCGGGATCCGTTACCGTCCCCCCGGTAATACTCCAACCGCCCCAGGAATTTGTTATTCCTAAACGAGTCATGAAAGGTATAACAAACATACCCTGTCTCCACATTGGATCAAGAACGGGATCAGAGGGATCAAAAACTGCTAATTCATATAGAGCCATCGAACCGGCCCAACCAGCAACCAGAGCCGTATGCATTATATGGACAGAAATCAACCGACCAGGATCATTCAATACAACGGTATGAACACGATACCAAGGCAAACCCATGGAAATACCCCTTTTTCAAATAAAAATAGACACTATGTAACTTTATTGCATTGGAAAAGACTATAATTATCAATGGACCCCTGTTCAGTGGATTATCTCGGAGCTAAGGGTTAATATTTGTTCTATTTTATTGGTAATAATGGAACAATTATGGTTGTAGAAACAAAGCGAAACAGATTTATTTTATATCCGATAAGTACCAATATGCAATGGGGGTTGATACCTTTTTCTATGAGCAAATGCCACCATATTTATTCATCATTGGAAGCTCTATTTTCCTTTAGTCATTCTATCGGCTTTTATGACCTTTTCTAATGTATTCTAGATTCTAGACAACCTATATGATAAAGAATATCAACCTTTATCATATATATAGGTTGATATTATGAAGAGAATAGCCCGATTATTACGTTTCCAGATCAAAGTGAAATATAGTACTTAATTCTTTTTTCTTTCAGTTAATGCCTATTGGTGTTCCAAAAGTACCCTTTCGAATTCCGGGAGATGAAGATGCAACTTGGGTTGACGTATAGTGCGACTTGTCAGATATATTGGGTCATATGGGCTTTCCCCGTTCTCTTTCCCGATCGAGATATCCTTCCCTTCGCCCAAGAAAGAGTGATTGAATCATCAAAACTTTGGAGCGCGAAGTCCAACTAGATCCATTTGTAGGAGGATTCAGACTAATAGTATCAATTAGAAGAATTTATGGTTGGCTTGGTTGAATCAATAAAATGACATGAAGTATCCAGGCTCCGTTTAAACAAATCCCAATTGGTAATATATCGAAAATTACTGCTTATATGAAAAATTATTCCAAGTTCCTATTTATAAAAATGAAAAATTATAATCTAAATAATGGAATAGATATAGGACTCATCTTAACTTTAATCACTTGAATAGACTAGATGAATTCAATATGTCGAATATCCCATTTTTTTGGCAAAGGCATGAACTAAATGAAAAAAAAAACGAAATCTTATAAAAACAAAAATAAGTGGTATTAGACGCATTTGACCTATATGTGCAAATCAAAATCGAGCAGATTTTTACCCGGAGTAGAGCGTAAACCTAAAAGAATTAAAGAGGCCCCCTCAAGAACAAGAAAATGACATCGTGATTGGCATTCGATCTCGATGAAACAATAAATCAACAAGCAGTTAGTTCGAAAAATTTACCTCATATTAGACCTAAATACTATTTCTTTATACACTTTATACATACGATTAATATTTTTTCTTTTTTTTTTAGTAGAAATAAGGAAAAACTCATATTTTTTGAAAAGTAGAAGACAAAACCCCCTCATTAGAAGTTCGAAGGAACTGCTATAAAAAAAAGAGGTCAGTAATCTACACATTGATTTTTTTCTTTTTCACATTTGTTTGAACCGTATGCATCAAAAGGTGCATGTACGGTTCCTAAGGGATACAATTTTACCCTAATCAACCGACTTTATCGAGCAAGATTACTTTTTTTAACCCAAGAGATTACGACCGAGATCTCGAATTATCTTGTTGGTCTTATCATATATCTCAGTATAGAGGACCAGACCCAAGATTTATATTTGTTTATAAACTGTCCTGGCGGATGGGTATTACCCGGAATAGCCATTTTTGATGCTATGCAACTTGTGCTACCGGATGTATATACAATCTGCATGGGAATAGCCGCTTCAATGGGATCTTTTATCCTGGTCGGAGGAGAAATTACCAAACGTTTTGCATTCCCTCACGCTTGGCTTTTGCGCCAATGAGTTTTTTATTTAAGAAAAAAAAAGACTATGCCTTCGCCACAAGAAATATCAATCTATATTATGAGTAGCGTTAAGTAAAAATAGTAAAAATAGCATGGCACTTTGAATTCGATATGCAAAATTTGGTTAGTTTTTTCAAAACATTAGATTATGTATCGAGGGAGGAGTATGAGATAAAGGGGTATTCCCGATTTTTTATCCGGAGTCCGTTTCAGCGTCACAAACTTTTTGTTTTTATACCAAAAGACTCTTAATACTAACCTAATAATAGTTATGTTTGAAAGAGTACGAAAATAAAACAAATTCTTTATTTCGGATCAAAAAGAAACTTTGGGATTGCTGAATTACAGACGAAATGAACGATAAAGCAACGGAGCCATCATAGTATTTTGAACTCACAAGAAGAAGGGTGGTAATTGGATGATTTACTGATCTGGATCTGATCGATTCTATTTTTATTCGATGGAAGAGAAAAGTAAATTCTATTATCGAGCCGTATGCAATGCGCAAAAGATGCACGTACGGTTATTCAAATTTATTGTTATTCCCTATCTTGTGTCTTCGCCTCATCATGCGAGATAGAGTAACCGTATTTTTGTTATACCATCAGGGTAATGATCCATCAACCTGCTAGTTCTTTTCATGAGGGATCAACGGGAGAATGTATGATGGAAGCGGAAGAACTATTGACTTTGCGAGAAACGCTCACAAAGGTTTATGCACAAAGAACAGGCCAACCTTTTTGGGTTCTAACCGAAGACCTGGAAAGGGATGTTTTTATGTCAGCAAAAGAAGCCCAAGCTCACGGAATTATCGATCTTATAGCGAATGAAGGAGTAGAAATAGTAAAGAAGGACAAATGGAAAGAGCCAAAGTAGTCAAATTCACAAATCGATATTTTCTCTTTTGACTTTCCTGGGTAATATTTTATATAACTAGAAATAATTCATACTCATCAGGTTAGGATTGATCTAAACCAGTCCCTTATCTAAATGATTCAGCATGCCAACTATTAAGCAGCTTATTAGAAACACAAGACAGCCAATCAGAAACGTCACAAAATCCCCCGCTCTTCGGGGATGTCCTCAGCGCCGAGGAACATGTACTAGGGTGTATGTGCGACTCGTTCAATTTATGAGCTGGTCAATAAAATTACCAGTATCAATGATCGTTACCGATGAATAGGATAAAATGGAAGAACTCCAATCATTATCGAAAAAAAAGATCTCCCATATCCATCTATTGCGTATGAAATTTATGGTTTCCCTCGGTGTAACCCCGATTAGCTCGATTTAAAATGAGAAGCAAGTTCCCATTGGTAGCAAATGCTATACATTAAGCGGTAAAGTACTCTTTTTAAAGAAAAAAAGATTATGCTCCCATTTTTGCAAAACGGACTAACAGGGTCAGCTATCCAGCTAACCTTCAAAACTAAATACCGTTACTGTATAGGCGGCTCTCGTTGTGAAAGACCTATTACTGGAGAATTCATGGGTAGAGCCAAAGATTTTGAATTGTACAAGTTACCAATAACGTTGACTAAACGAAGTAAAGGGCTCCGGTGTATAGAGAGGACCTCACCGTTTAAGAAGTAACCATAGAAACGAAGGAACCCACTATTTCTTTATTCATCTAGATTTACTACGTTTTTTTTGATACCTAGTATCAATCCAATTGATTCTTTCATTTGGAGTTGAGGCGAAATGCCTCGAAAAAAAAAAGAAAAAATCGTGGTCGGGAAGGTTATAGTAGCAAAAGCCGTTGGAATTTTTTTTATACATTGGAAAAATCCGTTTTGTTATTACCAGTGAGGAAAGAAGAAATAACTCAAAGAGAAATCAATTAGTTATTTTGCAAAGTTTCATTTATTCAATGACCAGAGTTAGACGAGGATATATAGCCCGTAGACGTAGAAAAAAAATGCGTTTGTTTGTATCAAGCTTTCGAGGGGCTCATTCAAAAACTATTCGTATTATTACTCAACAGAAAATACGAGCTTTGTTTTCGGCTCATCGAGATAGAGATAAGAAAAAGAGAGATTTTCGTCGGTTGTGGATTACTCGGATAAACGCAGCAATTCGAGAACCTGACAGGGGCATATACTATAGTTATAGTAAATTTATACATGATCTGTACAAGAGGCAGTTGATTCTTAATCGTAAAATACTTGCACAAATAGCTATATTAAATAGGAATTGTCTTTATAGTATTTCCAATGAGATCATAAAAAAAGAAGATTGTAAAGAAACATCCGAAATTTTTTAAACAAAGTTCCCCGGAGAAGGAACTCCGGGAAGGGAAGATAGAAATTAGTCCGAAAATTCAAAATGACAATAAAAGAAAGCAGTCAAAATGCGCAAAGGCGGTCAATATCAATAAAAATTTGTTGATTATTCGAATTGTTAGAGCAAAACATCACTTGAATAAAAAAAAGTAAACCTATTGTTTTTTTGTTCGAAAACCTCGAAACCCTGTAGTTCGAACGGCCGACTTGGCTCTTTCAAATTGTTTCTCGTTATTAAGAAAGGGTAACAAAGATAGAATACGAGCTTGTTTTATAGCAATAGTAATTAATCGTTGTTGTTTCAGAGTCAATCTATTCACGCGCCTAGATAATATTTTTCCCTGTTCACTAATAAATCGACTAATTAAACTCATGTTTCTATAATCAATTCGGTCCCCCGATTGCAGCGGGGGCAAGCGCCTGCGAAAGGGCCGCTTAGGTTTAAGGAAAGACCTCTTGGATTTATCCATGGTTTGTTTAGTGTTTATTTATTCCTTATAATATCAAAAATATTCTACCGAAAATCCTATTTTGGTCGGATCTAAAAAAAGAAATTAGAAATAGGATTTGGTTTTTTTATTCTTTTCTTTAATTTGAATTTGTTTCTTTTTGTTATCCTTATTTATATATTATAATTCTATTTTTTTTTACTAATAGAACTATATAACTAATAGAACTATATATCTATATATTCGAATTCTTATTTATTACAATAGAATAATATGTATGTTTTTTATTACATTTTCTTATAATTTTTTTATGCATATAAGCATATTACGCTACGCATAGGAAGAAATATGTGTGTATAATATCTGCCCTTTTGTACTCCTACTTAAAAAAAGGCACAGACGCCCATTTCGATTTATTTCTTTATCTCTCCATGAATTGTATGCTTGGAACAGTAGGGACAGAATTTTCTCAATTCCAACCGACTGGGTGTGTTGCGTCGATTCTTTTGCGTAATATATCGGGAAATGCCCCTTGGTTTCTTATAAACATTCTTTCGAACACAACTAGTACATTCCAAAATAACGCTTACTCGGACATCTTTACCCTTGGCCATGAACCCCCTTTTTATGTGTGAATTTTTTATTCAAGCAACTCTTTTATTTTCGACCCAAAGCGGAAAGAAAGAAAAAAATAGAAATTGCTAACTAGAAATACACTTCAAAAAAATTCGTTGCAATAAAAAGAAATAGAAGATCAATATTAATAGGAAATAGGATTCAGTATAATTCAGTTCAGTATAGTATATATAATTATAAGAAAGAATACATAATCCAACGATTTCTAACTATGTTATTGTTTTGTTAGGACTAATATTTATCTTTAGAATTCGAAATCCATTTTTCCTCCAACTAGATTTCTAATCACTTCTAATCACAGTACAGTATTCCATTTAAGTCTCGTGTATGAGACTTTTGCCCTAGATCCGCATTTAAATTTCCGTTCTCACTCTTATTTATATTTAAGAATTCAATTTTTAATAATTAAATTGAATTTTTAATTTGAGCTTGAGCCCAAGCTTTGCTGAGGTTGAATCCTTTTTTCTTTCTCCCTTTAACCTTCTATTTGAAAAGGGAGAAAGGGCAGGGGATTAGTCACAGATAGTGAATCCTTTTTCTAATCTTCGTTACCCCCTTACCGTGTCAATAACTAGAATCAAAAAAAGGGGAATGTTAACGCATCCGGGAAAAAACGATTGATTTCTATCAATAGACCTGCTAAAGATCCGAACCACAAAGTACTTAGTACCGGGGCCACGGAGAGATATGTTTTTAGATCTCGCATTGAAAATCCTCCTTATTTTTTCTTTATTTACATATTGTAACACATAAGAATAATACATATATAATAGATGTTCAGATGCATATGGATTTCAAAAGAAAACCACTTGTATTTGTACATGAAATTCCTAAAGCAAATGAAAATGTACAACAATCCGTAAGATTTTCTACCTTTAAGTTAAAATAAAAAAAGTCATGCAGCTTTCCTACTGCCCTAAACCTTTTTACTTTACAGCGTATATGTATTCAAAGACTCTTATATTTATATTCTTTTTATATCTATATATATCTATTCTATTATATATGATTCTATTATATATGATATTATGATATGCAAAAAAAATCTATTGTGTATCTAACTATGAGAAAGAATGATGTGGAAAAAAAGAAAAGGATTATTTACAATAACACTGTAAAGCTATTAAAAGGGATGTAGCGCAGCTTGGTAGCGCGTTTGTTTTGGGTACAAAATGTCACGGGTTCAAATCCTGTCATCCCTACCTATTCCTTTTCCTCTGAGAAGTAAAGAGGAATTAATTGAGATCGGTGAAATTGATTCAAATTGGACATATAGAATCTGTCGTTTTTAGAATAGTATTCTAATACTAACTATATAATAATACTATTGATAATATATATCGTATTCGAATAGTACGTAATACTATATATACATATAACACATATACAATTCGAACTATCTATTCGATACTTAATATATATATAATATGCATGCAGGATATAATAGTCTTGGATTACAAAAGGAATCCTTTTTCTTTTTTATTTATTTATTTACTGTCTGTAATAAGAAAGCGCTCTTAGTTCAGTTCGGTAGAACGTGGGTCTCCAAAACCCGATGTCGTAGGTTCAAATCCTACAGAGCGTGATTCCATTCTTGTTAATTCTAATTAGACTGAAATAATGGAAGAAACATCTCAAATTGACCTCCTGGGGCTTAAAGAAAGGAGGTCAATCAAAAAAAGTTGTTAACGAATCAAAGGTCCAACTGATCACCCCGCCTATATTGTAAATATGCAGTTACGAATAATCCAGCCAAAGTAATAGGAATCAAACCTAAGACGATTCCAAATAGAAGTACTTCAATCATTTCAATTTTTTTGAAAGGAAAAGGGGGAGGTAATATCTATCCCTAAATTTTAATCCTAATTGTCTATGAATCTCAATAACCGTAATTTAAAAATTGTCGCGATAAAAAAAAGTAAAGAACTAGAACGAACTTAAAAAAAACATGAAATCCTACAGGAAGCTTTTGTTATGATTAGGAATTGTTGATTCCATTTTTTTTTTTCAAATAAGTCGTATCTTGCTCAGACCAATAAATAAAGCTGAGGTTATTGTCAAAGCTGCTAGTAGAAAACCGAAATAACTAGTTAGAGTAGGCATGAAGGAGCTAAATCAAATATGTTTTTTTATACATATATTTATAAAGCACTTA